AGCTAGACTAGTAACGAATATGTATACCGACCCATTTCGATTAATTTATAAAAGTTTCTATTATTAACCACATGCCAGGAACCAGATTTGAACTGGTGACACGAGGATTTTCAGTCCTCTGCTCTACCAACTGAGCTATCCCGACTCTTCCCAATGCATCATCCCCATACTATTTAGGGGGCTTGTTGGGTATATGTAAGTCAATTAAATAGACTAAAAAAGCATTACAAAGTCTTACCCAGACCCTGGAATTTCTTGCTCTTGAATCTTCAAAAAGAATACTTTGTAAGTTAAGTTTAACTAATAAATAATTATATGGACTGTGAATGATTCAAATGGGGATTCCTTTTTCATAGATGTTGATTTGCACATCTATTTTATATATCACAAGACTTGTGATAAGAGAGAAACCTTTATCCCACGATCCTTTTGTGAAAGATCTCCCACGATCCTTTTGCGAAAGAGTAGAATGGGCGAGAAACATAACTAATGTAGAACCGCCGAAAAAACGATAAAAAAATAGTTAGGGAGTAAGTCGAACTTTTTATTGGGGATAGAGGGACTTGAACCCTCACGATTTAAAAAGTCGACGGATTTTCCTCTTACTATAAATTGCATTTTTGTCAGTATTTATATTGACATGTATAATGGGACTCTATCTTTATTCTCGTCGAATTAGTTAGTTCTTTAAAAGATCTATCAGACTATGGAGTGACTGATTTGATCAGTGAATATTCGATTCTTATTTAAACTTGGAATCGATTCACAAGAATCCTTCAATTTTTCATAAAAAAAAAAATAAAGATTCGAACCGCCATTAATCTTCGATATTTTATTATGTATATGTACGTATATGGGTTCATCCTTTCTGGAGTTTAAATAGAAGGATTCCTCAATCAACGCAACGCAGTCAACTCTATTCGTTAGAATAGCTTCCATTGAGTCTCTGCACCTATCCTTTTTTATTCTTTCTTTCCAAACCCTTTTTTGTTTGTTTTCAGAAAACAGGATTTGGCTCAGGATTGCCCATTTTTAATTCCAGGGTTTCTCTGAATTTGAAAGTTATCACTTAGTATGTTTCCATACCAAGGCTCAATCCAATCAAGTCCGTAGCGTCTACCAATTTCGCCATATCCCCCTTTTTTTGTTTTGAGACTAGGGTCTCATTGGGATGCATAACATTCTTCCGTTCATTTATTCTGGAGCCGTTTACGTTTAATTCTATGGATATGCATTTCTATATATAGAAATATAGAAAAAGTGTCTCCGTCTCGCCTCCTCCTATTTATTTGATTTCTTGTCTATTTTCTTTCATATATCGGAGGGCCGGTATTTGCATTTAGTCCAATCAAAAATGATTTTATCATTGATGTATCCGCAATTCAATATGGATGGATATATACCACATATATATGCCTCTCCCTTACTCTCATTTTTCCTCTATATTTGGAATACTCAAATGGTCGATTCTTTTCTTTTTTTCGCCTTATACCCTACCTTTCCGAATGAAACCAGAGGAACATCTCATTATATATAATCTGGATTATTATTATTATAAATTATAAAATAAATTATAAATAAAAAAAATAGAAATGAAAAAATATAATTGTATTTCAATTTTAATTTTATTATATAACATATATTGATATCGTTCTATAATTGTTATTATATAATTATATATATATCATTTATATTTATATATATATGGTATCGTTCCATTAATTGTTATATTTAATATTATATTATTTATTATTAAATTAAATATTAAATAATAATAATTATATAATATTATTAATATAATATATTATGAATTATTAATATGCAATAGCTAAGATTCCAGTAGTTTACTAAAGCCCTATGCACAGCACAATTTCTTTTATGTTTATCTGAGCCCGCTTAGCTCAGAGGTTAGAGCATCGCATTTGTAATGCGATGGTCATCGGTTCGATTCCGATAGCCGGCTTTTATCTCTTTTTTTTGTTCCTTTTTTTATACATTATAAATTAATTTCATTTATATAATGTCTCCTTGAAATCAAGGAATATTGAAAAGACTTCTTACCCCTTCTTTCTCCAAGGATCACTGATCCATTATATTATGGAGTAAGAACTTCCAACTATGAATAAAAAATGGATTGGAGCAATTAGATCTCTGCCGAACAAATCAGAAAAAGTATATCTAACTTCCTATATATTATATACAAAAGCGTCTGGATATTGATACAATTCATCTCATTCTTTATTTGATTTGTAATTTTTGTAATGTAATGTAATAAAGTACTTCAGTGAATTTAACTTCGTTTATCGTTTAGTTCAGTTTTAATTTAGGTTTATTCTGTATCTGTAAAAAAAAAATAAAAAAAAAATAAGGAGTATTTATGTCTCGTTACCGAGGGCCCCGTTTCAAAAAAATACGCCGTCTGGGCGTTTTACCGGGACTAACTAGTAAAAGGCCGACACCCGGAAGTGATCTTAGAAACCAATCGCGCTCCGGGAAAAGA